CAGGGTACTTTCTCTAGTTAAACAAAATATTTTCACTTTTTAGTTTTTAAAGAATTGAATATTTTTTTTAGTTGAATAAAATGCCAATGTTTTTTTATTTTTAATAAAATTGGTGTCTTTTTTAGTTGAATAAAATGCCAGCACTCTTTTATTTTAAAAATAGTTGGATATTCTCTTTAGTTGGGAAAATTATCAGTATTCTTTTATTTTTAAGAGAACAGGGTACTTTCTCTAGTTAAACAAAATATTATCATCCTCGTTTTTTAAAGAATTGGCATTTTTTAAGCTGAAAAATATACCAGCAGGTTTTTATTCTTTTATTTTTAAGAGAACAGGGTACTTTCTCTAGTTAAACAAAATATTATCACTCTTGTTTTTTAAAGAATTGGCATTTTTTTAGCTGAAAAATATACCAGCATTCTTTTATTTTTAAAAAAGTTGGGCATTCTTTTTAGCTGAAAAATATACCAGCAGGTTTTTATTCTTTTATTTTTAAGAGACCAGGGTACTTTCTCTAGTTAAACAAAATATTATCACTCTTGTTTTTTAAAGAATTGGCATTTTTTTAGCTGAAAAATATACCAGCATTCTTTTGTGTTATTTTTTAAATTTTTTAAAAAAAAATATTTATATTTATTAACAAAAATATTATTCAGGCCAGGATAATAAAGGTAAAAATTTACATTATCTATTCTATCAAAATAGTCCTTTAATCAGGCACTTTATTTTGGAAAATGCTTTATGTTTAATGTTAAAAACTCTCGTATAACATAAAAAAAATGCACTTTTTGAAAAATTTAAGTAGAAAATTTTCAAAAATTTTCAAAAAATTTTGACGATTTTGAAAAAAAAGTTTTTTTGGCACTGGTAAAACTTCATTTATTTTTTTTTTCCGAAAAAAAAAAATCATTTTTTTGAAAAAAATGAAAAAAAATTGAAAAAAAAAATTTTGAAAAATTTAAAGCTGAAATTTTGGCAGTAAAATTTTTGGAAATTAAAATTTCCAAATTTTGGTCCATCATTAAAAACTTATCGGTTTACAGAATATATAAGCTTTATGATATATAGTAGACTATTTATAAGTATATAGAGAGTAAAAAGAAAAAAAAAAAGAAATCAATACATATCTCTTTATTAATAAAAATTTAATAGAAATAAATAATATTAGTTATATATAAATTAAATATTTATAAATATATAACTAATATTATTTAAATATAAATAAAATATTTATATATATATTATTTAAATATAATTAAAATATTTATTTATATATATTAAATATTTATAAATATAAAAATAATATAAATTATGGATATATTAAATATTTATATATATATATATATTAATAACATATCTTTTTTAACAAAAAAGTTTATATAAATATATCTAAATATAACATAGATTTAATTAAAATTTAATATATATATTTAATTATATATAAATATATATATAACTATATATATATTAAATTTTAATATATTAATATATTATATATTATATATATATATATAAATATTTAATATAATAATTAAAATATTAATTATATAAATATAAATGTTTAATATATAAATATAAAAGATTATTTAATTATATATACGTATATATATATATAAGAAGTATAGTTTAATCATATATATAGATATAGATTTATAAAAATTACTTATTAATATATAATATTTACATATAAAAAAAAAAANCTACCTTTATTTACTATTTAATAAATATAATATATAATTTTTAATATAATTATTATAAATTCTTATTTTAATAATATATTATAATTAATATATAATCTTAAGCCTTTATATGGCGAGGTAATTTAATTGTATGTTATTTATGTATTTTAGTATATAAAGTTTTTTTGCTTTTAGATTTTAAAAAAGCTTGGGTTAAATGTGAGTGTTGGCGATAAAAAAGTATATATTTAGAGAAATTATTAGTTTGGGGGACAGTAATTAATATTATAGATTCGGGGGGCCGAGATATAGTTGAGTTAAATAGTATAGACAAAGTTTGTGCCAGCAGTTGCGGTTATACAAATTATGCATTAAAATCTTGTTAGGTATAGTAAATCGAGGGGGTACTAGATTGAATATATTTTTATTGGGTGAAATTTTATAAATTTATTAATTTAGGTTTTAAGGCTGAGGGTAAAGCTAAAAAATTTTATTAAAAAACTAGGATTAGATACCCTATTATAAAAATGTAAATATAAAACCTAAATTATTAATAGTTAAGTTCTTAAAAATTAATAAAGATGGCGGTGTTTTAGTCTGTTCAGAGGAATCTGCCCTGTAATTGATATTCCACGATTTAAATTACTTGTTTTTTTAGTTTATATATCGCTGTAGATTGAATATTTCTATTGAATTATAATGTTCATGATTTTGATAAAAAAAGATATCAAGTCAAGATGTAGCTTATAAATAAGAAGAGGTGGATTACATTAATAATATTAATGGTTGATAATTTGAAATGATTATTATAAAATGGATTTGAAGGTAATTTTTTAAAAAGATTTTAAAGATGATTTTAGCTCTAGAATATGTACATATCGCCCGTCGCTTTCGCTACAAAGTGGAATAAGTCGTAACATAGTAGGTGTACTGGAAAGTGTTTCTAGAATACAAATTAAAGCTTTAATAAGCGTTTTATTTACGTTAAAGAGATTATTTTAACGAGTATAGTTTGAGGGGAAAAACTATCTTAAGAAAAAAAATAATCTGAAATATAAAGAAAAAATTTTTAAGTTTTAGTAAAGTTATTGAAAAAATTTATTTAGATGTAGAGAATTAGTATTGTGAAAGAAATTTTTATTTTAAAAAGAAGAAGAATTTATATTTTGTACCTTGGGTATCAGGGTTTATTAAAAAGGAACTATATAAATTAGTGCTCTCGAATTTAAAAGAGCTACTAGGACAGAATTTTTACTGTTGCATAAGTAATATAAATGTTTTAGTAGGGGTGAAACATTAATCGGTTTTAAATATATCTAGTTTTTTAAGAAAAAAATTTAATTTTTTTTTGTTTAAATAATTTTTTTAATTTTTAATTGATTGTTGAGTAAAATTAATAATTTATGGGTTGAGCTTTAAATTAAATTTATAAAATAGGGGTTTATATTTTATAATAAGTAGGATTTATAGGGTCTATCATAGTGAATTATATCTGAATTTAATTTTTAATAAGATTTTTATATCTTTATTTATGTTTTTTATTAAAATTTAGGCAAAAATAGGGTCTGTCTAGAAATAATGATAAAATTAGTATAATGAAAATTAAAAATTGTATAGAAGTATAGGTTTAATTAAGGAATTCGGCAAAAATTTTTCTCACCTGTTTATTAAAAACATGGCCTTTTGATTATAATTTAAGGTCTGGCCTGCCCAATGATTAATTTAATGGCTGCGGTATACTGACCGTGCAAAGGTAGCATAATCATTAGTTTTTTAATTGAAAGCTTGTATGAAAGGTTGGATGAGGAAAAAGCTGTCTCAATTGAAATTTTTTAGAATTTTATTATTTAGTAAAAAGGCTGAAATAATTATGAAAGACGAGAAGACCCTATAGAGTTTTATATTTTTTAATGAAAGGGTAATTAGGATATGTATCTTTATTTATAAAAAATATTTGGTTGGGGTGATTGAATAATTTAATAAACTTTTTTTATAAAAAATTTCACTGATTAGTGTAAAGATGATCCTTTTTTAAAGATTAAAAGAAAAAATTACCTTAGGGATAACAGCGTTATTTTTCTAGAGAGTTCATATCGAAAGAAAAGTTTGCGACCTCGATGTTGGATTAAAATTTAGGTTTGGTGAAGAAGCTAAATCATTAGGTCTGTTCGACCTTTAAAATTTTACATGATCTGAGTTTAGACCGGCGTGAGCCAGGTTGGTTTCTATCTTTATGCAGATAATATTTTTTAGTACGAAAGGACCAAAAATGTATTAAATTAATAAAATTTGAACACTATTTGTTGTTTTGGCAGAATAGTGCGGTGGATTTAGAATCTTTGTATGTAAGAAAGATTTTTTACAAATAACACTTGGTGTTAAAAGATTCTTTTCTTATAATTTTGACTAGATTAATTCAAATTGTTTGTGTTTTAGTGGGAGTTGCTTTTCTTACTTTATTAGAACGAAAAGTATTGGGTTATATTCATTTGCGAAAAGGGCCTAACAAATTAGGAATTCTTGGTTTATTACAACCATTTAGAGATGCAATTAAATTATTTTCTAAAGAACAGCTTTCACCAATTTATTCTAATTTGGTGGTTTTTTATATTTCTCCTGTAGCTAATTTGTTTTTTTCTTTAATACTTTGGCTTAGAATACCTTTTTTTTCTGTAAATTTAAGATTTAATTTATCTTTTCTTTTTATTTTAAGGGTGTCCAGGTTAAGGGTCTATACTATTATGCTTTCAGGCTGGGCCTCTAATTCTAATTATGCTTTATTAGGGGGTTTACGGGCTATTGCTCAAATGATTTCTTATGAAGTGAGATTGATTTTAATTTTATTGTCATTTTTGTTTTTTATTTATAGATTTAAAATAAGAGATTTTTTTATTTATCAAAATAATTCATGATTTTTGTTTAATGCTTTTCCTTTAAGAATTATGCTTTTGGTTTCATTATTAGCTGAAACAAATCGGTCTCCATTTGATTTTGCTGAGGGGGAGTCTGAATTAGTTTCTGGGTTTAATGTTGAATATAGAAGAGGTGGATTTGCTATAATTTTTTTAGCAGAATATTCTAGAATTTTATTTATAAGAATGTTTAGTTCTTTAGTATTTTTGGGGGGTTTATCTGATTCTTATTTCTTCTTTGTTGAATTAACTTTAGTAAGATTTTTTTGAATTTGGGTTCGTGGAAGTTTACCACGATATCGTTATGATAAATTAATATATTTAGTATGAAAGTGTTATTTACCTTTGTCTTTGGGTATAATAATTTTTTATGTCTCATTTAGTGGGGCTAATTTATTTTTGTACATATAACTAATTTTTTTTAGTACAAGTTAATAGAAAATTTTAATCTCTTTTTTATATTTTCAAAATATACACTTATTCAAGTTCATTAACTAGAAAGTTTTAAATAAAATTGAATCTCATATTTTTGCAATTAAAGGGTTAATTACAAAAAATACAAAATATAAGACAGTTAAGATCTGGCCTGTAACAATATAAGGTCTTTCTACAGGTCGGGCTCCGATTCAAGTTAAAAGAATAATTATTGCTAGAAGGGTTCAAAATAAGAATTTATTTAGGGGATAAAATTGAGTTCTTAAGAATTTTTTCTTGTTTATAAAGGGTAATGTGTATAAAATAGCAATTGATATAACTAATGCTACTACTCCCCCTAATTTATTAGGGATAGATCGTAGAATAGCATAAGCAAAAAGAAAATATCATTCTGGTTGGATATGAATTGGGGTAACTAAGGGATTAGCAGGTGTAAAATTATCAGGATCTCCTAGAAGGTAGGGTGCCTGAAGGGATAGGATTACTAGCCTTATTATTAAAATTAGTGCTCCTACTAGATCTTTAAATGTAAAATATGGATGAAAAGGCAATTTATCAATATTACTTGAGCAACCAATGGGATTATTAGATCCAGTTTGATGGAGAAATAGAAGATGAATTAAGATTAAAGCAGAAACAATAAAAGGAAGGACGAAGTGAAAAGCAAAAAATCGAGTAAGAGTTGCATTGTCTACAGCAAACCCCCCTCAAATTCATTGGACAATTGTATTTCCTAAGTAGGGGATTGCTGATACTAGGTTTGTAATTACTGTTGCTCCTCAGAAAGATATTTGTCCTCATGGTAAAACATATCCTAAAAAGGCTGTTGCTATCACGAAAAAAAAAATAGTTACTCCCGATATTCATGTCTCTAAAAAATTATAAGATCTATAATAAATACCCCGACCAATGTGAATGTATAAACAAATAAAAAAAAATGAAGCCCCATTAGCATGGAAAGTTCGTAGTAATCACCCATAATTTACATTTCGACAAATGTGGGCCACTCTATTGAATGCAAGCTCAATATTTGGGCAATAATGTATTGCCAAAAAAATTCCTGTTAAAATTTGAATCCCTAAACATAAACCTAGGAGTCTTCCAAAATTTCATATAAATGAAATATTTGTCGGTGTTGGAAGGTTAATTAATGAATTATTAAAAATTTTATATAAAGGATTATTTTTTAGATGTTTTATCATTATTTTTGCCGAAGGGGTCCTTTAATAAAATCAGTTATTTTTACTACTACAATTAATGTTACAAGTAGGTAATTTATAAGGGCCACAGGAATCTGTCGAAGGGGTTCATTAAAAATTTTTGTTAAAAAAATTTTATTTTGTGGTGATAGTATTTCTTGATTAATTATAATTTTTGATGAATTAAATGATATAGAAAAAAATTCATCATTTGTAAAAAAAATTAATATTGTAATAAAGGCTACAATAAAAAATAAAATTAGAGTTTTTAATTTGGGGAATCTAAATTTTTCATTTGAAGCGACTCTGGTTATATAAATAAATATTACTAATATACCGCCAACTATGATTAGGAAAATAATATACCCAAATCAAAAATTTAAATATATTAACCCTACAGTTAAAGATGTATTGATAGTTATTAAAAGCAAAATGTAACCTAATGATAGAGGGTGATTTATGGTTATAAAAAGAAATGACAAAATGTTAATAAAAAAAAAAAGAAATATAATTTCAGAAAATAGTTTAAATAAAATATTAGTTTTGGGAATTAAAGTTAGAAATTTTCTTTTTCTGAAGTTTTAAAAGTTTTACTTATTTTTGGTTTACAAGACCAATATTTTTAATTAAATTATTAAAACAATGACAACAATTTTTTATTCTTATTCTTTTTTTATTTTATTTTTTTCTGGTATGGTGGTTTATGTTTTAAAATATAAACATTTTTTATTAATATTGCTTAGGCTAGAAGTTATAGTTTTATCTATTTATATAATAATATTTTTTTATTTTTTTCAATTTCAATCTGAGGAGTTTATTAATATAATTTACTTAGCTATAAGAGTGTGTGAAGGTGCTTTAGGGCTGACTTTACTAGTAGTTTTAATTCGTACTCATGGGATAGACATGATTTTAATGTTTGATAATTTATGGTAGATTATGGATTTAATTTTAATACTAGGATTTTTGATTTTAATTTCTTTTTTTGTAAATTTTTGGTTTATTGTTTTTTGTGGAATTTTATTATCTTTTTTTTTTATATTAAAATTAAGATTTAGAGTAGAAGTTTTAAATTTTTCTTGTGGTTTGGGTATAGATTTAATATCTTTTACTTTAGTTGGTTTAAGAATTTGAATTTGTTGTTTAATATTATTAGCAAGAGGGGAAATTAGTATATTAAAAATTTACAGAAATAAATTTATTTTTATAGTTCTTTTATTGTTAATAAGTTTAATAATTACATTTAGATCAATAAATTTATTTGTTTTTTATTTATTTTTTGAGGTAAGGTTAATTCCAACTTTAGTTTTAATTATTGGTTGAGGTAATCAACCTGAACGAATTATGGCTGGTATATATCTTTTATTTTATACTCTTTTGGTCTCTTTGCCTATGATGGTTGGGTTATTTTTCTTAGATGGCCAAAATTTTAGCTTAGATTTTCATTTTTTTAGGGGGACTAATAATTTGTTTTTATATTTTTGTTTTAGAATAGTTTTTTTTGTTAAGATTCCAATATTTTTAGTTCATTTATGGCTTCCTAAGGCTCATGTAGAAGCTCCAGTGTCAGGTTCAATAATTTTAGCTGGTATTATATTGAAGTTAGGGGGGTATGGTCTTCTTCGAACAATGAAAATTTTATATAAAATTGGAATAAAATTTAATTTAAGATTTGTTTTAATTTCTATTGTTGGGGCAGTAATTATTTCTTTAGTATGTGTTCGGCAGAGAGATATAAAAATATTAATTGCTTATTCTTCAGTTTCTCATATAGGAGTGGTTTTGGCAGGGATTTTAACTTATAATTTGTGGGGGGCCTGGGGTGCCTTAGGTTTAATGTTGGCACATGGACTAAGGTCTTCAGGGCTTTTTTGTATCGCTAATTTACTTTATGAGCGAACTCATAGTCGTAGAATATATTTAAATAAGGGAATGATAAATATTCTTCCTAGATTATCTTTTTGGTGGTTTCTTTTTTGTTCTTCAAATATATCTGCCCCTCCATCCTTAAATTTATTGGGGGAAATTATTTTAATAAATTCAATTTATTTATATAGAAGAATTTTATTAATTTTTATATTTTTTCTAGTTTTTTATAGAGGGGTATATTCCTTGTTTTTATTTTCTTTTACACAACATGGACAAATTTACTCAGGTTTGTTTTCTATTAATTTTATTAATGGACGAGAGTATTTTTTATTGTTTCTTCATTGAGTTCCTTTAAATTTACTTTTTTTAAAGGGTGAATTATTTATTTCTTGGATTTGTTTAGATAGTTTAAGTTAAAACTTCAATTTGTGGGATTGAAAATATAAAATGTATTATTTTAGACAATTTTTTTCTGTGAAGTGTTTTCTTGGATTTTAGTTGGAATATCTGGCTTATTTTTTATTTTTAGATTATTATTTTCTTTTTTAAATTATACAATTTTTTTTGAGTTTAATTTAGTTTTCTTAGTTCATGGGGAATTTGGGGCAGTTTTTTATTTTGATTGAATAACTTTTCTTTTTATGAGATTTGTTCTTTATATTTCAAGCCTAATTTTTAGGTATAGAAAAGAATATATATTAGGAGATATTTTTTTAAAGCGGTTTATTTTTTTAATAATTATATTTGTGTTTTCTATAATAATATTGATTATAAGAATAAATTTAGTTTCAATTTTAGTTGGTTGAGATGGCTTGGGCCTTGTTTCTTATGCTTTAGTAATTTATTATCAAAATGTAAAATCATTTAATGCAGGGATACTCACTGCCCTTTCAAATCGAGTCGGTGATGCTGCAATTTTAGTAGGTATCTCTTTTATGAGGGGAGGTATCGGAAGGTGAAATTATCTATTTTATTATACAAATAATATGAATATAAATCTTGTTGCTTTGTTTTTAGTACTAGCTTCAATTACTAAAAGGGCTCAAATCCCTTTTTCATCATGATTGCCTGCTGCTATGGCTGCCCCTACTCCCGTGTCTTCTCTTGTTCATTCTTCAACATTAGTTACTGCTGGGGTTTATTTATTGATTCGTTCAAGAGAATTATTTAATTTTTATATATTAAATATTTTACTTTATTTATCTCTATTTACTATATTTATAGCTGGATTGGCTGCTAATTTTGAGTGGGATTTAAAAAAAATTATTGCTTTGTCAACATTGTCACAATTAGGGTTAATGGTAACTATTTTATGTTTAGGAGGCCCCGATTTAGCATTTTTTCACTTATTGACCCATGCTTTATTTAAGGCTTTGTTGTTTATGTGTGCCGGGGCTATTATTCATAATTTAGGGGATGTTCAAGATATCCGAATAATAGGGGGTCAAATTATATATTTGCCTTTAACATGCACTTGTATAAGTGTAAGAAATTTAGCTTTATGTGGGATACCTTTTTTAGCTGGATTTTATTCTAAGGATTTAGTGGCTGAAATTTTGTCAATGAGAGTTTCTGGTTGAATAGTTTATATAATTTTTTATTTTTCTATTGGTTTAACGGTTTCCTATTCAATTCGTTTATCTTATTTTATTTTTTTTGGGGATTATAATGTTTTACCTTTAAGAAGAATAAGAGAATACAATAATAAGATTATAAATAAGAGTATATTAAGTTTAATTTTTTTTGTTGTGTTTATAGGGGCAGTTTTTTCATGGGTTTTTATTAAAACCCCTTATTTTATTTTTCTTCCTTTTATAATAAAATTAATAACTTTTTTTATAATTATTTTAGGGGTAGTAAGTGGGGTAGAGACATTTCAGATAAAATATTTTTATAATAGTTTTAAAAAATATAGATTTTTAATATTTATTTCTGGAATATGAAATATACCAATTTTATCAACTATTAGTGTTATTAAGCCTTTTATATTTATAGGAAAAGAGTTTTTTAAAAATTTTGATTGTGGATGATTAGAATACTACGGAAAAGGGGGCTTAACCCAGGAATTAGTTTGATTTTCTAAAAATATTCAAATTTTTAGGATAAATCATATAAAAATTTATTTTTTAATTTTTTTATTGTATAGAGGATGTATTTTATTGATTTTTATTTATTTAAATAGCTTAAGTAAGAGCGTAACATTGAAGATGTTAGGGTAGTTTAGACTTTTAAATATTTAAATTTATAGGATAAGTGAATCCAACTTAGCAGTGAAAATGCTATGTTTTTTTAAACTATATAAATAGAACTAAAAACAGAATTTCACTGCTTAGAAATAAAGTTAGAAGCTTTTTTTTGAATAACTTAGTCCTTTGATTGGAATTATTTTCAATTATATCATTAACAATGATATACCTCTTTTTGGTTTCAATCAATTAAATGAGGGTGGGCCAACACCAATATATTTTAGGTCGAAACTAAACACAATTATTTTGTTTCTCATTTATAAGACAAACTAAAAATTAGTATTTTTTAAATGCAAATTAAATGTTTTTTAAACTACAATCCTATTTTACTCAGTTTAAAGCTCCTTGATTTCATTCATGAAATAACCCATATAATAAAATTATAACAAAAATTATTAAACAGGTGGAGATATTTCATATATTGGATCTTTTATAAATTAGGATTAAAGGTAAAAATAGGGTTAATTCAACATCAAAGATTACAAAAATAATAGCAATTAGAAAAAAGTGAAGAGAAAAAGGTAATCGTGCTAAATTTTTTGGGTCAAACCCACATTCGAAAGGTCTTGTTTTTTCACGGTCATAAAAAGATTTTTTAGAAATAAAATTTAATATTGAAACTATAATAATTAAAATAAAGCAGATTATTAATGATAATAAATAAATTTTATATATTACTTATACTACATGTAGATTTTTTGATTGGAAGTCAAATATAATAATTTATATTATATAAGTTAATATTTATCTACCTCATCAGTAAATTGAGATATATAAAAATAATCAAACTACATCTACAAAATGCCAATATCAAGCAGCAGCTTCGAATCCGAAATGATGAATAGGGGAAAAGTGGTTTATGTATATGCGGATAAGACATGTTAATAAAAATGTTGATCCAACAAGAACATGTAATCCATGTAATCCGGTAGTTATAAAAAAGGTTGATCCGTATACTCTATCAGCGATAGAAAAGGGGGCTTCTATATATTCGAATCCTTGTAAAATTGAAAAATATACCCCTAGTACTACTGTTAAAGCTAATCTTTGGGTTGCTTGATTGTAATTATTTTCTATTAGTCTGTGATGTGCTCAAGTAATAGTTAATCCAGAAGATAACAAAATTAGTGTATTTAATAGTGGAATTTCTAGGGGATTAAAGGGGGTAATCCCTTTTGGAGGCCAATTTAATCCAAGTTCAATTGCTGGGGTTAATCTTGAGTGAAAAAATGCTCAAAAAAAGGCAAAAAAAAAAAAAATTTCTGAAATAATAAATAAAATTATTCCTCATCGCAAACCTCTTGTTACTTTTATTGTATGATTTCCTTGATGTGTTCTTTCTCGGGTGATATCTCGCCATCATTGGAAAGAAATAATAAAAGTTAAAATAATTCTTATGATAGCTAAATCTGGGTTGAATAAATGAAATCATTTAATAATTCCTATTAGTATAGAAAATACTCTTAAGGAGGCTAATAGGGGTCAAGGTCTTTGATTAACAAGATGAAATGGGTGATTTTGTTTCATTTAATTTACTTCTCTTGAGTATAGGGTAGTAAGAATAGAAAAAACATATGCTTGGATTATTGCTACTGCGGACTCTAGAGTTAAAAGAAGGATTTGGGCTGTGATTAGAATGGGTAATAGAGAAAGTCTTAGAGAATTTCCTGAATTTCCTATTAGTGTTAGTAACAGGTGTCCTGCAATTATGTTAGCAGTTAAACGAATGGCTAGTGTCCCTGGGCGAATAATGTTTCTTGTTGTTTCAATAATCACAAGAAATGGCAAGAGTACTCTTGGAGCTCCCTGTGGGACCAAGTGTGCAAATATATGGGTTATATTATTAATTCAACCATAAATTATAAATCTTATTCATAGAGGGATTCTTAGGGCTAAAGTAAAGGTTATATGCCTAGATCTTGTAAAAATATAGGGAAATAATCCTAGAAAATTATTTATTATAATAAAAGTGAATAATCTTGAAAATAAGAGAGTTCTTCCTTTGTTGATAGGAGTTTTAATTAAAATTTTAAATTCTTTATGTATTAATGAGATTAATATAATTCATGTAAGATTTCATCGAGATGGAATTAATCAAAATATAGAAGGCATTCTGAAAATTAAAATTGAACTAAATCAGTTTAGAGAAAACGTTGGAAAGGTTGATGGGTCAAATGAGGAAAATAAGTTTGCTATCATTTTCAGGATAAGAATAAATTTTTATTTTTTGTTGTTTTGTATATTGGTAAATAATAGAAAAGAAAATAGTTTAGAATGATGGTTATAATAAATAAAATAAAAAAAAATAAATACAAGGTGATTCATCTAATAGGTGCTATTTGTGGAATTAAAAATTATTATTTTTAATGATTTTAACTTGACAAGTTAATGTTATTTCTTTAACTAAATTTTTCATTAGAAGTAGGGGCTAATCTACTATAGAATGGTTTAAGAGACCAGTGCTTGCTTTTAGCTATCTAATGTTAGTTTTGATTAAGATTAATTCATTTTAGGAAAAATTTAGGTCTAATTCTTTCAATTACAATTGGTATAAAACTATGATTAGCTCCACAAATTTCTGAACATTGACCAAATAATAGTCTTGTTCGATTAATAAAAAAGTTTGATTGATTTAGACGGCCCGGGGTTCTGTCAATTTTTACCCCTAAAGAGGGAATAGTTCAAGAATGAATTACATCAGTTGATGTTGTTAAAATTCGAATTTGAGTATTATAGGGAATAATTAGTCGGTTGTCTACATCTAATAGACGGAAATTAAATGATTTTAATTCATTTGAGGGGGTCATATAAGAATCAAATTCAATATTTTTATAATCTGAATATTCATAAGATCAGTATCATTGGTGCCCGATAGTTTTAATAGAAATTATTGGGTTATAGTTTTCATCTAAAATATAAAGAAGACGAAGAGATGGGAGGGCGATAATAATAAGAATTAAGGCTGGAAGAATAGTTCAAATTATTTCAATTAATTGTCCTTCTAGAAGGAATCGATGAATAAATTTATTAAATAATATAGATAGAAGTATTTGTCCAACTAGAATAGTAATAATAATAAGAATTAATATAGTATGATCGTGAAAAAATGTTAATTGCTCTATAAGAGGTGATGCTCTATCTTGTAAAAGGAGAGTTTTTCATGTTGAAATTTCTAAAAAAAGATTAATCTTTATATTTGGGGTTTAAGTCCAATGCACTATTCTGCCATATTAGAAATTAATAGTTATAGCAGGAAGCTCATTATATCTATGTTCTGCAGGTGGCAGTTTTTGTATTCATTCGATTGAAGAAGCTAAATTAAGGGGTGAGATGGCCAATCGTTTTGCTGAAAATCTTTCTCATAAGATAAAAATAAAATAAAAAATTCTAATTAAAGATATTAATCTTCCAATTGATGAAATGATATTTCATATAATATAAGCATCTGGGTAATCAGAGTATCGTCGGGGTATTCCTCTTAAACCTAAGAAATGCTGGGGGAAGAAGGTTAAATTTACTCCAATAAATATTGAAATAAATTGAATTTTTAAATATTTATTATTTAAGGTTAATCCAGTAAATAAAGAAAATCATTGAACAATTCCTGCTATGATTGCAAATACTGCTCCTATAGATAAAACATAATGGAAGTGGGCTACTACATAATATGTATCATGAAGGATAATATCAATTGATGAGTTAGCTAAAATAACTCCTGTCAATCCTCCTATAGTGAATAGAAATAAGAATCCTAAAGCTCAAAGAGATCTAGGCCTGGCTGAGATTTGAGCTCCATGGTATGTTGCAAGCCATCTAAAAATTTTAATTCCTGTAGGAACTGCAATAATTATTGTTGCAGAAGTAAAGTATGCTCGAGTGTCTACATCTATTCCTACTGTGAATATATGATGTGCTCATACTACAAATCCTAATAATCCAATTGCTCTTATTGCATAAATTATTCCTAAAACTCCAAAAGCTTCTTTTTTCCCTCTTTCTTGGCTAATGATATGGGAAATTATCCCGAATCCTGGAAGAATTAAAATATAAACTTCTGGGTGTCCAAAGAATCAAAATAGATGCTGGTATAGAATTGGATCCCCTCCTCCGGCTGGGTCAAAAAATGATGTGTTAATATTTCGATCTGTCAATAATATAGTGATTCCTCCTGCTAGAACAGGTAGAGATAGAAGAAGTAGAATTGCTGTAATTTTAACTGATCAAGTAAAAAGGGAGAGTTGTTCGGGCTTTACTCCTGCAGGATGTATATTAATAATTGTTGAGATAAAGTTGATGGCCCCTAAGATTGATGAAACACCTGTTATGTGAAGACTAAAAATAGCTAAATCAACAGATGCTCCTTCGTGGGCAATATTTCTTGCTAGTGGTGGGTAAACAGTTCACCCGGTTCCTGCTCCTTTGTCAATAATTCTTCTTATTAATAGAAGGGATAATCTAGGTGGAAGAAGTCAAAATCTTATATTATTTAATCGAGGAAACGCTATATCTGGGGCCCCCAATATAAGTGGAACTAATCAATTTCCAAACCCTCCAATTAAAATTGGTATAACTATAAAAAAAATTATAATAAAAGCGTGGGCTGTAACAATAGTGTTAAAAATTTGATCATCTCCAATTAATCTTCCTGGGGTTCCTAATTCTGTCCGAATTAAAACTCTAAGGGAGGTTCCTACTATCCCAGACCATACTCCAAAAATAAAATATAAAGTTCCAATATCTTTATGGTTAGTGGAATATAATCATTTGTTCGGTAAAATGGCTGAGGTTAGGCGGTAAATTGTAAATTTATTAACAAGATTATTCTTTTTTATCAAATTTAATTATATAGTCAATAAATGATATTAAATTGCAAATTTAATGGTGGGTAGATTCCTATAATTTAAGAATTAGAAAAATTTCTTTTTTTGACTTTGAAGGTCATGAGTTTTGTATAACTTAAATTCTTTATAATATAAAGATTATAATTAATCTTGTGGGTATTCTAATTAATGATAATATATCTAATAAGGTTAAAGAAGAAGAATTTTTTGTTTTATGAGTGGGTGTATTTGTGTATATAGTTATTCTGGAAAATGAAATTCGTAAATAAAAGAATAAAGCAATTAATGTGAATAAAATTAAAATTGTTGCAATAAAAAAGAATAAAGAATTGCTTAATTGGTTAATTGTAATTCATTTAGGGAGAAATCCTAAGAAGGGGGGCAGTCCCCCTAGCGAAAAGAAATTTAATATAAAAATAATTTTTTTTTTGTTTTTGATGTTGTTTATTTGAGATATAAAGAAAATTTTTCAGTGTTTTAGTGTTTGAATAATTACTATATTAGTAAATGAATAAACTAAGAAATAAATAATTCAAGTATTTATTGAACATAGTAAAGAAGATAGCATTCATCTGACATGGTTGATTGATGAGTAGGCTAAAATTTTTCGTATACAAATTTGATTTAGTCCTCCCAATCTTCCGATAATAGAAGAATAAATAATAAATAAGATTATTAATCTATTAATTAAATTTAGGTAAGAAACAAGAATTATAGGGGCAATTTTTTGTCATGTTAACAAAATTAAGTTTGAGTTTCAAGATAGACCTCTTGCTACTTCGGGGAGTCAGAAATGAAGGGGAGCAGCTCCTATTTTTATCAAAATTGCTGAATTTATCAAAATAGAAGATATATAGTTGTATTCAAAATTAAATTCTTTTGAATTGGTGAATAAAATAATAGAAAACAATAAAATAAATGAAGCTATTGCTTGAGTTAAGAAGTATTTAGATGTTCTTTCTGCTGAAAATTTATTTTTATTTGTTTTTATTAGAGGAATAAATCTAAGAAGATTAATTTCTAACCCAATTCATGCACAAAATCAAGACAGAGATGAAATTGAAATAATTGATCCTGAAATTATAATCCTATAAAATAAAAGTTTAAAAAATTTAGGTATTAAAAAGAAAAGGAGTTTAACCTTCATAAATGAGGTATGAACCCACTAGCTTAGTTTAGCTTACCTTTTTATGTTTTAGTATAATATGTATAAAAGTTTTTGATATTTTAGGAAATAGTTTAAATCTATTAAACATATTTGTGGGTAAAATTGTTTTAAATATATTAGTACTAAAAATTATTATCCTAAAAATTGAAAATGTTTGTACTAAAAAAAATTATCAGTATTTTTTTATTTGAAAGAGAGCAGGGTACTCTCTCTAGTCAAACAAAATATTATTACTTTTTATTTTTAAATAATTGGGATATTTTCTCTAGTTGAATAAAATACCAGCATTCTTTTATTTAAAAAATAATTGACAACCTTTTTAGCTGAAAAATATACCAGCAGGTTTTTATTCTTTTATTTTTAAGAGAACAGGGTACTTTCTCTAGTTAAACAAAATATTTTCACTTTTTAGTTTTTAAAGAATTGAATATTTTTTTTAGTTGAATAAAATGCCAATGTTTTTTTAATTTTAATAAAATTGGTGTCTTTTTTAGTTGAATAAAATGCCAGCACTCTTTTATTTTAAAAATAGTTGGATATTCTCTTTAGTTGTATAAATCATCAGTATAGATCTTATCTAATTGCCAGCACGGTACTCTCTCTAGTTAAACAAAATATTATTACTTTTTATTTTTAAATAATTGGGATATTTTCTCTAGTTGAATAAAATACCAGCATTCTTTTATTTAAAAAATAATTGACAACC